TCTTGTGGATCGAACCCAGCTTTGTGAATGATAGAAATAAAGATGTTTCTACGTGTTTCTACTATATGTGTTTATATTTATTTTTTATTTCCTTTTTATTTCCTAAGGGTGGTTGGCCCTCGGGATCTAGTATTTCTGTTTCTAGTTTATTTCTGGACAAGGTGACCATAGGCCCCTATGGTCCAGTGGTTACGACCTCTCTCTTTCACGGAGAAAACGAGGGTTCAAGTCCCTCTGGGGGTGTAACAACACTCAAGACTATAGGAAGACTATAGGAGTAGGAGTGGGATTTTATATCAAGCGATCCCTGTTTGTCAAGTCGTTCTATTAGTCTACTTAGAATAGAAGGACTTCATATTTTATATCATTTGATATTTATTTGGCAAATCTGCCTGGGAGATGAAAGGAAGTTGATTATGTAACGTCTAAAATGAATTAGGCGTTGGGTCGATGCCCGAGTGGTTAATGGGGACGGACTGTAAATTCGTTGACAATATGTCTACGCTGGTTCAAATCCAGCTCGGCCCAACAATTTGGCAACCTACTATCATATGGTAGAGCCCTCTTGTTCTTAAGAAATAAGAAATACCTATTCAAATTTTCTGCTATATCTATTCTTATTATTATTATTTCCCTGGGATTGTAGTTCAATAGGCTAGAGCACCGCCCTGTCAAGGCGGAAGTTACGGGTTCGAGACCCGTCAGTCCCGACGGATCCAATAAGTACATCAATTCGCCTCTTTATTTTCTGTGAAAGAAGTGGAGCATAATTGAATTCCGAAGGGGTTTCCCCTCTTTTTTTCAAGATTCGGTCGAATAAAGAACAAACCCTAAACAAAAATGAAAATAACTAAAATAGTGAAGTTGATAGAATATTAATAGTGAAGTTGATAGAATATTCCATTTTTTCTCCCGCGACTCATTTTTCTCATACTTCTTTGTCTTCCAAATAAAATAAAATTGGATCATTAAAATTTAGAAGCTAATTCCTCTCTTTTTCCACTTCGATTGTATTGTTTGTTGGGGTTTTTTAGTTAATGGAAACAGACGCATGATTAGATGATACTTCATTTGATGGTTCTACACTAAAAAGAAAGAACAGAAAATAAGGAGAAATAAAAGAGTTTTTTATTGGTCCGGGAATCCAATCTTGGATTCGGTATGGATAAAAGATCTTCGTATGTTATACTATTCAATTCTCGACGACGAATTAATTTAATAGCTCAGATATTGTTATTCATGATATTGATCCGATTCAAGATCATCAATAGGTAATGCATTCATTGAATTGACAGGTGAAAGATTTATCATCTCTATGGGATTAAATCCCGAGTTATTGTGAAATAAAAAAATGATGAGATTATGGAAGTAAATATTCTTGCATTTATTGCTACTGCATTGTTCATTTTAGTTCCTACTGCTTTTCTACTTATAATTTACGTAAAAACAGTCAGTCAAAACAATTAATTACTTTAAATGAAACTTGACTTCTGAATTCTTATCAATAGTTGAAGAAATAAAAAGAAAAGTATTCTATTTTTACGTCTTAAATGAAATCAAGGGGCTATAATCCGCGGTATTCTATGAGATCCGAGAGTATGGTAAGTAAGAAAGAAATTTCTTACTTACTTACCATACTCTCTAGTAGTGTTATGTTATAGTAGTGGATAAAGTTGTAAATAAGACTCTATTAGCCTCTATCTTCAATATATGTAGTTATTAATTATTAATCCATATTATAGAATTGACGTAGGACCCAATTCTATTTCTTTGATACATCTATTTATTCCGATGAATCTGAAATAATCGTTTTACTGTTATAGAATACATTTCTCCAATAGAATCCAATGGAATTTTGAAATGAAATAAAAAATATCTTCATTTCAAAATTATTTCAATTAAAATAAAAAATGCTTTACAGAAAGATCTATAAAAGAATTGATAGCGTTTCATTCCTCAATAAAACTAAATTAGGAGTGCTTTTAAAGTCCACTTCTTCCCCATACTACGAGTGAAAGGGAAAATGTAAAGACTACCATTAAAGCAGCCCAAGCGAGACTTACTATATCCATGTGAATTATGTCCCTTATCTCTATGATAGAATTATTCCATTATTGCTCACTAATAATAGTAGAATGAAGGGTCCAGAGTCAAAAAGGGATTCTGACCAAACACTATTGATGAACCAATCAAATAAAGCCATTTCAAATAAAGCCATTTCAAATCAAAAATTACTATATGATTTCTAATCTTGAATGAATAAAAAAAAGAAATACCATTTTGGCTGGCTCATTATCCATCAAAAAAATCCTATAGGTCTAGTGGGGAAAGACTAAACACAAGTAAAATACACAATGACACTACAAAGGAATGTTACTAATGGAATGGACGTCCAGTAATAAAATAATAGAGCCCTTTCCTTTTTTCTTGCCCTTCAAAGTAAAAATAGATCACATATTTTTATTTTATTTCCTATTTGATTTGATATAATGCATACCCCTGTCTAGCTGAAGGAGTTGGTAGATAGTATACTCTTGACGAGGGTTTAAAAAATGATTTTTTTACTTTTTCTTTTCTATAAAAAATCTATCCAAGCTCACTCAATCTAATAGTTATTGAATGCCTGAACACTCAGAGATTCTCGCGAGTCTATATATGTAGATTACAGTATAGAAATAGAAAAGACTTTCCCTAACTATTAGTTGAATTATCCCCCGGCTATCCGATGTAATTCAAGACCCAATGAGTATACATTACATTAGCAGTAGAAGGGAATAGGAAAGTCTTGCTTCGACCTTTATAATCTTTTTATATTCAAAGATTTCCAATCTTTTACAAAATTAACAGAACAGATGTTTAGAATCAACCAAAACAGTCCCCTTATTCTGTTTTACTGGGGAAAATTAGAAGATATTTCTATTCATTTGTTGATGAGGCGGCACCCGGATTTGAACTGGGGAAAAAGGATTTGCAGTCCCCCGCCTTACCACTCGGCCATGCCGCCAAAACGATACACAACAGGCTAAAAAATTACCGGTGGATTACTAAACTTTAGTTTATTGTACTTGCATACCCTTTTTCATCCCTTTATATTTTATATTATAATATAAAATAAATTAGAAAAGAAAGCCCTTTTTCCCTTTTTGATTGTGTTTTATTTACCCCTTTGATTGATTGTGTATAGTATCTCATCAAAACTTCCACTCACTTTTTTATTGAAAAATCAAATTCTATTTTGACTCAAAAAAGCTAAAATTTATGACAAACAGGAACCATTAAATATTCGTTGACCGAGAATTCGTGAATTTTTCTTAGATTTGAATATAAAATTTGGTTTGCCTAATGACATAAAAAAAAAAAATTGATAGATCCTTAATTGATTCTTTTGAATCAAAAACCATTCTCCATTTCCATTATTTTCCATTATAACAAAAATGAGAAGTATATGTAAACCCCAGAACGGAAATTTTTACATGAATTAGAGTATGTTACCTATAAATAAAGGGAATTCATTGGAACAAAAAAAGGCCCGGCTGGGTATTGACCGGGCCAGGCCCAAAAGGCACCTCGAACAAAATAAAAGCAAGAAGGTCTTCTTTATTTATCTTTCTATTTGGATCTTTCGAGCATCTAAATGGAATTGCTAATTATATAATAACGATAAAGAATGTGAAAGAAATACTTTCTTTAATCCTTACTTGATGTGTAATGTAACATAGTAATTATCTTTTTCAATTGGGAGAGATGGCTGAGTGGACGAAAGCGGCGGATTGCTAATCCGTTGTACGAGTTATTCGTACCGAGGGTTCGAATCCCTCTCTTTCCGTTTCCGTTGATGACTTTCTATTTTTTTCTTTCAATTTTCGCAAACCCCCTTATTATTTTTTCCTAGTTAAACGTGTGGAATAGCTAAAATAAAATGGAAAGAAAATTGTAAAATCAAGCAAGAAAAACTAAATTTTTATTTTATTCTTCACGTCCTGGATTACGTCCTGGATCATTGGATAGGAATCCAAAGATGAAGAGAGAAACAAAGAATATTACTACTGTGTAAACGAAAAGTTTGAGAGTAAGCATTACACAACCTCCAAGATCATTTTTTGAAAAAGAAAAACGAGAAAAGATAATAGATCCTCCATTTTTATATCACATATCCTATTTTGACACCAAGAAATCAATTCTAGAAATAGAAAAGAATGTTCAGAAATTCAAATGAAGTTGAAATGAAATTTCATTTCAATTTGTAACATAATATAATAAGAGTCTTTAATTACCACAAATCACTTTCATACCCATAATTAGCTATTGTAAGGGGCCCTAAGCTAATAAGGTATTTCACCATAAAAAGGATTAAAATCGGGAAATGGGGCGAGCCGGGTTTCTCGCGGCTATCCGATAATTTCAATGTTTGAATCGAAGGTTCATACTGTCAGACTTATTTGATCTTATCAATTATCAATTGTTATAATTTCATTTTTATCGAATAAATAATGAATTTTCTAGGATAGTATTAAAGATCTTATCGAAAACTTACAGCAGCTTGCCAAACAAAGGCTAAAAGAAAAAAGAACAGGGGTATGACTGGCATAACATCTACGATTGGATTCAAAAAAGCATAGGCTTCGGGCAATTTGGCGAAGAAAAGACTACTCGGATAAAGGGCAGAATTAAGACAGATCAAACTAAAGATATTAAGCATAACAGACATTTTTTTCGTCGAGATAATTGCATTTTGATTGAGTTATTGATATAAGGAAAAATAAAGAAAGCCGGGTAGACAAAAAAATCCTTCTTTTTCCGTTCAATCAAAAATCCTCCAATTCTCAAAGGAGAATAGAAGAAATCATACTTTCATACAATATCTTAATTGAATTATATGTAATGATCAATAAATTCAGTTGAATTCTAGATATACACATGTCAAAATCCTAGCACGAATCTATAATAGATTCTATCTTTTCTATAGATAGTTTGGGCTGGAATTGACGAACACTTAATACCAATATTATTCTTTATTAGTATAGTATTAGTGTACAATAAAAGTAAAAATGGGGCGTAGCCAAGCGGTAAGGCAACGGGTTTTGATCCCGCTATTCGGAGGTTCGAATCCTTCCGTCCCAGAGCGTATCCGTTGTATCTGAATACTTCTTTTTTGTTCAACAAGGTTCTGTTTAAAGGTCTAATATTGGATAGAATAAAATATTATTCCTCTTTTTTTTTTATGATTCTTTTCGGAAGCATATCTAAGTTTTTCACAAACTCAACTAAATCGAATTCAACTGACATGCAAATGCAAAAGTAATTGATAACTGAAACCTTTTCTGATTCAGATAAAGATAAGATAAGACATAGATCAAAGTTCCATAAAGATTACTTAATTTCAGGCTAAACAAAATATGAAATATGAAAATACATATAAAACGAGGAAGTGCTTAGCTTATAGTTATGTATTGTTATCCTATTTCAGTCACAATAGTCTTTCTATTTTTGTGAAAAATAATTAGCATCCTAAAATATTCAAATTGAAATATTTAACAATAATATTTCTTTTTATTTTATTGTTCGATCTATTTAGCTTATTTGCTTTACATCATTGATAATTCCATTCGAAAATCTTTTTCTTTCTTATGCTAATAAAATAAAATATGCTAATAAAATGGAGTCTTTACTGCAAAATTTGATTCAAATTAATGCTTCAGAAGTAGAAAAATTTTTCAAGTAGCAAGATTTGTAATGATTCCTTATGGATTGAATCTTGGGAAGTTGGAAATGGGTCAGTCTATCTTATTGAGTCACTTGAAGAGGCAGAGTCAAATAGAATTTATTTAGTCCTGTGATTTCTGTTAGTTATGTTATTTCTATATTTAGATTTAGATTTCTGGATATTTCTGTTAGATATTTTTTTTTGAGATCGATATTTAAAGCCGGGGTCTTGCTAATATTTCTTCAGAAACATTTTTATTATCTATGTAGATAGATATCTATGTAGATAGATAAGAAAAAATATAAATGACTGTGTCGATGTACCGAGCGAACCAATGACTATTCATGATTCCATAATTGAATCAATTCCATACTGGAGGAATGTTATGGTAAAACTTCGTTTAAAACGATGTGGTAGAAAGCAACGTGCGACTTGAAGGACACGATCCGGCGTGGATTCTTATTCTTACATCCACCATTTTATATTATATAGGAATGAAAGTGCTCTTGGCTCGACGTCGTTTGTTCTATTCTACTAGAATCCCTCTTTTTTATTGGGTTGTAATGTAAATAGTACAGGATGGAGCTCGGGTAGAAAGTATTTCTTAATTTCTCAGGGGCAACGATCTAGGGTTAATGCCAATCAATAAATTGGAACAACTTCGTAAGTATATCTTCGATATAGAAATCGAAAGGATTCGATTCGAGCAAAATTTAAATTCAAAAAATTTTTGTTGGAAGGGTTAAAACTTTTTCGATCCACAGTGTATCGCGCACGAATCAACCATATGATTCTTTGATAGAAAGAAATCACAAAAGGGGTATGTTGCTACCATTTTGAAAGGATTAAGAAGCACCGAAGTAATGTCTAAACCCAATGATTTAAAACAAAGATAAAGGATCCCAGAACAAGTAAACACCACTTCAATTGTCTCACAGATCCGAATAAAGAATAAAAATATATTTTAAACGAGACAAAAAAAAGGGGGGGTTAAAGACCACTCAATAAAAAAATATCTTAATTTCTTTAAGATATTTTTTTATTTGATAAGATATTTGAGAATTCTTGAACTTGAGTTATGAGTACAAATGATTTTTTTTTCAGGAAGCTAAAAAAATGACTATGAGTTAAATTATATTATAGACTCAGTTATTTTACGAATTCCTTTTCTATTCTATTTATTATAATTATTATAATTTTCTCCATAGACAAAACTTCTAATCATTTTTTCTCGAGCCGTACGAGGAGAAAACTTCCTATACGGTTCTAGGGGGGGTTCTTTTTCATCTACATCTATCCCGATGAGCCGTCTACCGAATCGTTGCAATTGATGTTCGATCCCGAAGAGAAGGAAGAGATCTTCGGAAAGTGGGTTTTTATGATCCGATCAAGAATCAAACTTATTTAAACGTTCCCGCGATTCTCTATTTCCTTGAAAAAGGCGCTCAGCCTACAGAAACTGTTCAGGATATTTTAAAAAAAGCAGAGGTTTTTAAGGAACTTTACCCTAATCAAACGAAATACAATTAATTAAATTAAGGAAATAAATAAAAACTAAGGGTAGGATAGTGATTTCTATATCATTTTGGATATCCTTTCTATACTATTTTTTTCTTTTTTTATTTCCTTCTTTTCTTGCTCTATTCATATTCATATCTATTTATCATTGTTTTTTTTAGAATATTTTGAAAACCCTATTTGATTGATCCTCACAAAATAAAAAAATTCAGGCATTATCTGCACTCGCGTGGTTTTCATTCGAACTCTAATACCAAGTAAGAAACAAGGAATCGAAG